TTTTTTTTTTTTATAGTAAATTTATAAATTATGGTTTTATTATTGTTTAAATAAATATTATTAAATAAATAAGGAAAGAAATAATAAATATTTAATAATTTATATTAAATATTTTATTATAAAAAAAAAAAAAAAAAAACTGTGTGTATTTTTTTACATATAATAATTAATTATGGTTAAAAAAATTTATTATAAATTAATATTATATATAAATTTTAGTGTTAATTTTTAATTATTTTAATAATTTTTAATTAAATTTATAGTAATTAATATTAAAAATTTAAGAAATTAAGATTTAGTGATATAAATATATTAATAACAAATTTTGTGCCAGCAGTTGCGGTTAAACAAAGAATTAATTTAAATTTTATTAGTAATAAAATAATAATAATTTTTTTTTATGAAATATTAATTTATTAGGTGAAATTTTAATTTAATTAAAATTATGAATATAAGTTATGTTTTAAAAAATTTAAAAATAAACTAGGATTAGATACCCTATTATAATAAATTTAATTAAAAATACTAAAATAGTAAATAATAATTTATTTAAACTTAAATAATTTGGCGGTATTTTAGTTTATTTAGAGGAATCTGTTTATTAATTGATAATCCACGAGTGAATTTACTTAATTTAATATTTTGTATATCGTTGTTAAATAAATATTTTTTAGTAAGAATAATATTTAAAAATTTATATTAAAAATTAGATCAGATCAAGATGCAGATTATAATTAAGAATATAATGGGTTACAATAAATTTATTTAAATGAATAATAATTTGAAAAAATTATTTAAAGGTGGATTTAAATGTAATTTTATTTAATTTAATAAAATGATTTAAAATTAAAATATGTACATATTGCCCGTCACTTTCATAAATAAATTGAAATAAGTCGTAACAAAGTAGAGGTACTGGAAAGTGTTTCTAGAAAGTTCAAATTAGAGCTTGATAAAGTTTTTCATTTACATTGGAAAGAAATTATAATAAATAATTAATTTGAGGGGTAAAATTAGTATAAATAAAAATAATAAAAAAATTTTTGGGGGAAAATTTTTTGTTAAAGTATATTTATAGAAAAAATAAGTGAGGAATTATAGTAAATTAGTATTGTAAAAGAAATAAGAATTATATGAAAAAAAAACATGTAAAAAGTAATATTTATTTTATGTATCTTGTGTATCAGAGTTTATAGAATAAATTTTTTTTATAAAAAAATTCTCGAATTTAAAAGAGATAATTAATTAAAAAAGTTATTGTGTCAAAAATATTTTAAATAATTAATTGGAAATAAAATGTTAATCGTTTTTAAATATATCTAGTTTTTTTAGAAAAAAATTTAATTTTGAATTTGAATAATATGTGTGCATATATATACATAAATAAATAATTTAATTAATATAAATTATTTATTAGTTAAATTTAATAATTTAAGGGATAAGCTTTAAATTAAATATTTATAAATTTATTTTAAGAAAGTTAAAAATTTTAGAATTTAAATTGTTTAAAAATTATAAATTATTATAAAAAATTTTATAAAAAAAAAAATTAAAAAAATTAAATTTTAATTTTATATAAAAAAAAATAATAAAAATAAAATTAATTAAGTTATAATGATAAAATTAGTATATAATATATATATATATATATATATATATATATAAGAAATTAATATTAATAATAAAATTAAAATTAATTAAAAGGAATTCGACAAAAATTATATTCACTTGTTTATCAAAAACATGTCTTTTGGAGATAATATAAAGTCTAATCTGCCCACTGATTTTAAATTAAAGGGCTGCAGTATATTGACTGTACAAAGGTAGCATAATCATTAGTCTCTTAATTGGTGACTTGTATGAAAGATTGGATGAAATATAAATTGTCTCTCAATTATAAATAGAATTTAATTTTTTAATTAAAAAGTTAAAATAATTTTAAAAGACGAGAAGACCCTATAGAGTTTAATAATAATTTAATTATTTTTTTTTGATAAAAAAAAATTAATAATTAATAAGATTATTTTATTGGGGTGATAGAAAAATTTAATTAACTTTTTTTTATAAAATAAATAAAAAAAAATAACATTTATAAGTGAAATAGTTGATCCAAAATTTTTGATTATAAGAATAAATTACCTTAGGGATAACAGCGTAATTTTTTTTTTTAGTTCTTATAAAAATAAAAGTTTGCGACCTCGATGTTGGATTAAGATAAAATTTAAATGCAAAAGTTTAAAATTTTGATCTGTTCGATCATTAAAATCTTACATGATCTGAGTTCAAACCGGTGTAAGCCAGGTTGGTTTCTATCTTTAAAAAAATATAATATTTTAGTACGAAAGGATCAAATATTTAGAATAATTTTAATAGAAGAATAATATTAAATTATAGTTATATTTGAAACTATTTTGGCAGATAAATGTGATGATTTTAGAATTCATAAATGTATAATTTAATTATATAGATAGTAAATGTTAATACTTGATATAATTATAATTATAATGGGATTTTTTATTTTAATTTTAGGTGTGTTAATTGGAGTAGCTTTTTTAACGTTATTAGAACGTAAAGTTTTAGGGTACATTCAAATTCGTAAAGGTCCAAATAAATTGGGTATAGTGGGAATTTTACAACCTTTTTCTGATGCGATTAAGTTATTTAGAAAAGAACAAATTTATCCTAAATATTCAAATTATATATCTTATTATTTTTCGCCTGTAATTAGTTTTATTTTATCTTTGATAATTTGGTTAGTTATTCCTTATTATTTTAATATAGTAAGATTTAGTTTAGGATTTTTATTTTTTTTTTGTTGTATAAGTTTAGGGGTTTATGGAGTAATAGTAGCTGGATGATCGTCAAATTCTAATTATGCGTTGTTAGGGGGATTACGGGCGGTAGCTCAGACTATTTCTTATGAAGTTAGTTTAGCTTTAATTATATTATCAGGTATTTTAATGATTATAGATTTTAACTTAATTAAATTTTTTGAGTATCAAGAATATACTTGATTTTTTTTTGTTATAATTCCATTAGGAATAATATTTTTAGTTTCAAGATTAGCGGAGACTAATCGCACACCTTTTGATTTTGCTGAAGGTGAGAGAGAATTAGTTTCAGGGTTTAATGTAGAGTATAGAAGAGGAGGATTTGCTTTAATTTTTTTAGCTGAATATAGAAGAATTTTATTTATAAGAATATTATTAGTATTAATTTATATAGGGGGATGGGAATTAAATATTAGTTTTTATTTAAAATTAGTAATTATTTCATTTTTTTTTTTATGAGTTCGAGGATCTTTACCTCGTTATCGTTATGATAAATTAATATATTTAGCTTGAAAGAGATATTTACCAATTTCTTTGAATTTTTTATTATTAATTGTAGGATTAAAATGTTTTTTATAAATAAATAATTTTAGTATAAATTAATAGAATATAATAATTCTTTTTTAAGTTTTCAAAACAAATGCTTATAACAAGCTCATTAATTTTAATTAAAAATTATTTTATCTCAGTATAAATTTATAATGGGGTTAATTAAAAAATATGAAAAATAGATAATTGTAAGAAGTTGTCCTGTGATAATATAAGGGCTTTCAACAGGTCGTGCCCCAATTCAAGTTAATAAAATAACAGTTATTACTATTGTTCAAAATATAATTTGATTAATAGGATAAAATTGAATTCCTTGAATTTTTTTGTTAAATGTAAAAGGTAAAATGATTAAAATTAAAATTGATATTAAAAGAGCAATAACTCCCCCTAATTTATTAGGGATTGATCGTAAAATAGCGTAAGCAAATAGAAAATATCATTCAGGTTGAATATGAATAGGAGTTACTAGAGGATTAGCTGGAATAAAGTTATCAGGGTCCCCCAATAAATATGGATTATTTAAAGTTAATATAATTAGGATAAATATAATTAAAATAAATCCAATTAAATCTTTAAAGGTAAAAAAAGGATGGAAAGGAATTTTATCTAAATTTCTATTAATACCTAGGGGGTTATTTGATCCTGTTTGATGGAGAAATAATAAGTGAATTATAGTTATTATAATTACTAAAAAGGGTAAAAGAAAATGAAAGGTGTAGAAGCGGGTAAGTGTCGCATTATCAACTGCAAATCCCCCTCAAATTCAATTTACTAATATAGTACCTAAGTAAGGAATTGCCGATAATAAGTTAGTAATTACTGTTGCACCTCAAAAAGATATTTGACCCCAAGGTAAAACATATCCTATAAATGCAGTTGCTATTAATAAGAATAAAATTATAATTCCCACTATTCAAGTTAATGTAAGATTAAAGGATTCGTAATAAATTCCTCGACCAATATGTAAATAAATACAAATAAAGAAAAAAGATGCCCCATTAGCATGTAAAGTTCGAATTAATCATCCATAGTTTACATTTCGACAAATATAATTTACTCTATAGAAAGCTATTTCAATATTAGCTGTATAATATATAGTTAAAAATAAACCTGTTAAAATTTGAATTATTAAGCATAAAGCAAGTAAAGATCCGAAATTTCATCAAATTGAAATATTTGAAGGGGAAGGTAAATCAATTAATGATTGGTTAATAATTTTAAAAATAGGATGAGTTTTTCGTAAAGGTTTAAATTTATTTAACATTAGTATATATATATATATATATATATATATATATAATTTATTAAAAAGAGGAGCGTAATGGCCCATAAAAAATATTTGTAATTTTTACAATTGATACTAAAGTAATAAATAAATAAATAATTAATATTATTATTAAAATAAATGTTTGATTATTATATAATTTTGTTAGATTAAGATTATTTTCATTATTTATAATTAATAAGGAATTATTTAGATCAATTATATCTGAGTTAAAGTTAAAATTTATTCATTTAAAATTTATAAAAAAAATTATTATAAGAAAAAATATTATAAAAATAATAAATAATAATTTAATATTGAAAGATAATAATTTAAATAGCTCATTAGAAGCGATTCTTGAAACATAAATAAATAATACTAGTATGCCCCCCAAGAAAGTTAAGAATAAAATATAAGAAAATCAATAAGTTTTAATTAATATTCCTGATAGTAAGCAAATTAGTATAGTTTGTAATAAAATTATTAATCCTATTGATAAAGGATGATTGAGTTTTAATATAAAAATTGAAAAATTAATAATTAAAAAAGATAAGTATATTTTTATAATTTCAAACAAAAAATAGTTTATAAAAATAATAATTTTGGAGATTATAGATAAAGAGTCTACTTTTTTTTTGAAGTTTTTAAAGAATTATCTTAATATTGATTTACAAGACCAAAGTTTTAATTAAACTATAAAAACTAATGTTAAAAGATTTATTAATTATTTTTATTATATTTTTTGTAGGAAATGTAATTTTTGTTTCGAAATATAAACATTTATTAATTATTTTATTAAGTTTAGAATTTATTGTTTTAAGTCTTTTTTTTTTTATAATGTTAATATTAATAATAATAGATTATAATATATATATATTAATAGTTTTTTTGGTGTTTTCAGTATGTGAGGGTGTTTTAGGGCTATCAATTTTAGTTTCTATAATTCGAACTCATGGTAATGATTATTTTCAAAGATTTAATTTATTATAAAATGATAAAATTTTTATTTTTAATAATTTTTATAATTCCTTTATGTTTTATAAATAATATATTTTGATTGGTTCAAATAATAATATTGGTAATAATATTTTTATTTATAAATTTATCTTTAATAGTAAATATTAATAGTAATTTAAGATATATGTATTCATGCGATATTTTATCCTTTGGTTTAATTTTATTAAGAATTTGAATTAGTTTATTAATAATTTTAGCTAGTGAAAATGTGAAAAAAAATCAAGTTTATGTTAATTTTTTTTTGTTTAATATTGTTTTTTTATTAATTATATTATATTTAACTTTTAGAGTAATAAATTTATTTATATTTTATTTATTTTTTGAGGGTAGTTTAATTCCTACATTAATATTAATTATTGGATGAGGATATCAACCAGAACGAATTCAAGCTGCAATATATTTATTATTTTATACTTTATTTGTTTCTTTACCTTTATTAATAGGAATTTTTTTTATTTTTGAATATAATAATTGCATTATAATTTATTTTTTAAAATTTTTTAATATAAATATTTATTTACTATATTTTAGAATAATTATGGCTTTTTTAGTAAAAATACCCATATATTTTGTTCATTTATGATTGCCTAAAGCTCATGTTGAAGCTCCTGTTTCAGGTTCTATAATTTTAGCTGGTATTATATTAAAATTAGGGGGGTATGGATTATTGCGAGTATTAATTTTTTTACAAGAAATTAATTTAAAAATAGGAATTATTTGAATTATTATTAGATTAGTGGGAGGATTTTATATTAGATTAAAATGTTTTTGTCAAGTGGATATTAAATCTTTAATTGCTTATTCTTCAGTTGCACATATAAGAGTTGTAATTAGAGGCATTATAACTTTAAATAATTGAGGTTTTATAGGGTCTTATATTTTAATAATTGGGCATGGATTATGTTCATCTGGAATATTTTGTTTAGCTAATATTAATTATGAACGATTTCATAGTCGGAGATTATTTATTAATAAAGGATTAATAAATTTTATACCTTCAATAAGAATGTGATGATTTTTATTAATGTCATCAAATATAGCAGCTCCCCCTTCTTTGAATTTAATAGGAGAAATTAATTTAATGAATAGATTAATCAGTTGGTCATGAATGTCTATAATTATATTAATAATAATTTCTTTTTTTAGAGCCGGCTATAGTTTATATTTATTTTCTTATAGACAACATGGGAAGTATAATTTAGGAATTTATAGATTTTATATAGGAGTTTCTCGTGAATATTTATTATTAATATTACATTGATTACCTTTAAATTTAATAATTTTAAAAATTGATTATAGAATAATTTGATTTTATTTAAATAATTTAAATAAAATATTGATTTGTGGAATCAAATATATGAAATAAATTTCATTTTAAATTCATTATGAAAAATTCAATTTGTTTTATTAGATTTATTTTTTTAATAATTTTTAGAATATTAAATTTTTTATTAATGTTATATTTTATTATAAATAATCTTATTTTTTTTTTAGAATGAGAAGTTATTAGATTTAACTCAAGTATAATTTTAATATCAATTTTATTAGATTGAATATCATTATTATTTATGATATTTGTATCTCTGATTTCTTCAGTTGTAATTTATTATAGAAAGAGTTATATATCCTCAGAATTAAATTTGAATCGATTTATTATTTTAGTATTATTATTTGTTTTTTCTATAATTTTATTAATTATTAGACCAAATATTATTAGTATCTTATTAGGATGGGATGGCTTAGGATTAGTATCCTATTGTTTAGTAATTTATTATCAAAATTTTAAATCATATAATGCTGGTATATTAACAGCTCTTTCTAATCGAATTGGGGATGTTTGTATTTTAATGGTAATTACATGGATATTGAATTATGGGAGATGAAATTATTTATTTTATATAGAATTTATAAAAAATGATTTAATTATAAATGTTATTAGAGGAATAGTAATTTTAGCAGCTATGACAAAAAGAGCTCAGATTCCTTTTAGTTCTTGGTTACCAGCTGCAATAGCAGCTCCTACCCCAGTTTCAGCATTAGTTCATTCATCTACTTTAGTTACTGCTGGAGTTTATTTATTAATTCGATTTAATTTATTATTAATAAATAGAATATTTATAAAAATGTTATTATTATTAGCTGGAGTAACAATAATTATAGCGGGGATTTCCGCTAATTATGAATATGATTTAAAAAAAATTATTGCTTTATCTACTTTAAGACAATTGGGATTAATAATAAGAATTTTAAGTATAGGTATACCTAATTTAGCTTTTTTTCATTTATTAACTCATGCAATATTTAAAGCTTTATTATTTATATGTGCAGGGATAGTTATTCATTTGATAAATGATAATCAAGATATTCGTTTCATAGGTGGGTTAAGAAATTATATTCCTTTAACTTGTTTATGTTTTAATATTTCTAATTTAGCTTTATGTGGAATACCTTTTTTAGCTGGGTTTTATTCAAAGGATTTAATTTTAGAAGTAGTGAGAATAAGAAATTTAAATGTTTATGTATATATATTATATTATATTTCTACAGGATTTACTATATTTTATACTATACGTTTATTTATATATTTAATAGTAAATGATTATAATTTAATTAGTATTTATAATTTATATGAAGAAGATTATTATATATTAAAAAGTATATTTATTTTATTATTTATAAGAGTAGTAAGAGGGGCAATTTTAAGTTGAGTAATTTTTTCTTATCCTTATATAATTTATTTAACTTTAAATATAAAGATAATAGTAGTAAATGTAATTATTATGGGAGTTATTATAGGGTATATAATTAGAGATATAAAAATTTATAGAATAAATAAATTTTTATTAACTTATGAGCTAAGAAGATTTATAGGATTAATATGATTTTTACCTAATTTATCAACTTATAGAATTAATTATAAATTTTTAAGATTTAGTCAAAATTTACTAAAAAATATTGATATAGGTTGAAGAGAGGTATACAGTGGCTATGGAATATATAATATTATAAAAAAATATTCTATTTTTTATTATTTTTTTCAAATAAATAATTTTAAAATTTATTTATTTAGATTTGTTTTATGAATATTTTTTTATGTGATATTAATGTTATTAAATTATTTAAATAGCTTATAAATTAGAGTATAATATTGAAGATATTAGGGAAATTAAAAAAATTTTTAAATAAATAAATAATAAATAAATTTATAAAAAATATTTTTTTAATTTTACAATGAAAATGTAATGTTTTAATTAAAATATATAAAAAGAAATATTAATGAAGTTAAACACTAGAAATTAAGTTAGCAGCTTAATTTTTACTATATTTCAAAAAAAATTTAATTGGAAATATTTTTTCAATTTTATCATTAACAGTGATATACCTCTATTTGGTTTCAATTAATAAAAATAAATAAAATAAGGAGTTTATAAATAACTCTATTTTTAAGTCGAAATTAAATGCATAGTATTGCTTCTTATTTATATAAGATAAATTGAGATTTCAATATTTTTTAATTGCAAATTAAATATTTTAATTAAATTATAATCCTTCATATATATATATATATATATATATATATATAGTAATAATAATATTTTATTTAATTAGTTCAATTTAATATATTTTGATTTCATTCATGATAAAGTCCTAATAATAAAATAATTAAAAAAAAAAAACAAATTTTTATTCAAATAAAAAAATTTACTAATTTAAAAATAGGAATAATAGGGAAAATAAGAGCAATTTCGACATCAAAAATTAAAAAAATAACTGTGATTAAAAAAAAGTGCAAAGAGAAGGGGAGTCGAGAAGAGGATTTAGGGTCAAATCCACATTCAAATGGTGAACATTTTTCTCGATCACTAAAAGTTTTTTTTGAGAGAATGATTGATAAAAATATTATAATATTAGAAATTAAAGAAATTATTAAAAAAATAATAAAAATTAAAATAATTATTTATATTAAGTTAAATTATTAATCTTTTTGATTGGAAATCAAATATACTATATATATTATATAAATAGTTAATTACCTCATCAGTAAATTGAAATATAAAGAAAAAGTCAAACAACATCTACAAAATGTCAGTATCAAGCTGCTGCCTCAAATCCAAAATGATGGGAGTTAGAAAAATGATTATTAAAATGTCGAATTAAGCAAATGAGTAAAAAAATTGTTCCAATTATTACATGTAATCCATGGAATCCTGTAGCTATAAAAAAAGTTGAGCCATAAACTCTATCAGCAATTGTAAAGGAAGCTATTATATATTCATAAGCTTGTAAAATAGTAAAATAGATGCCTAATAAAATAGTTAAGGAAAGTCTTTGAAAAGTTTGAGAATAATTATTTTCTAAAAGAGCATGATGAGCTCAAGTAACTGTAACTCCTGATGAAATTAAAATAATAGTATTGAGAAGAGGAATTTGAAAAGGATTAAATGGTGTAATATTTAAGGGAGGTCACATATTACCAATTTCAATGTTAGGTGATAAGCTTCTATGAAAAAAAGCTCAAAAAAAAGATAGAAAAAAAAAAATTTCTGAAATAATAAAAAGGATTATTCCTCATCGGAGACCTTTTGAAACTAAAATAGTATGTTTGCCTTGGTAAGTTCCTTCTCGACTGATATCTCGTCATCATTGGAATATAGTTAAAATAGTAATAATATACCCTAAAATTAATAAATTGATATTAAAATTATGAAATCATTTAATTAAACCAGTAACTAAAGTTAATACCCCAATAGCTCCTGTTAGGGGCCATGGGCTGTAATCTACTAAATGATAAGGATGATTATGATTTATTGTCATTAATTAACTTCTCTAGAATAAAGTGTTCTTAAAATAGCGATTACATAAGATTGAATAATTGCGACAGCTGATTCAAGAATTATAAGAAGAATTTGAATTAAAATTAAAATAAAAATTAAGTAAGATGGAAAGTTAGGACCTGTTCTTCTTAATAATGTTATTAGTAAATGTCCTGCGATTATATTAGCAGTTAATCGAACTGCTAAAGTTCCAGGACGAATAATATTTCTAATAGTTTCAATTAATACTATGAAAGGTATTAAAATATTTGGAGTTCCTTGAGGAATTATATGGGCAAATATATGCTGATAGTTATTAATTCATCCATAAAATATAAAGCTTAATCATAAAGGAAGTGAAATACTTAAGGAAAGAGTTAAATGACTTGTACTTGTAAAGATATAAGGAAATAACCCTAAAAAATTATTAAATAAAATAAATGAAAATAAAGAAATAAAAATAAAGGTTGATCCTTGATGATTATTAGGCCCCAATAAAGTTTTAAATTCATTAAAAAGTTTATTTAAAATAAAATTTCAAAAAATATAATGACGATTAGGAATTAATCAAAAAGAGTAAGGGATGAATAATAAACCAATAAATGTTCTTAGTCAATTTAAGGAAATATTAAAAAGATTAGTAGAAGGATCAAAAATTGAGAATAAATTAGTTATCATTTTCAATTTAATTTTTTTTTCAATAGAGAAAAAGATGTTAATAATTTTATATTATTTTTATTTATTTTATAATTAAAAATATAATAATTTATAATATTAAAAATAATAAAAATACAAATAAATAATAAAAATAAAATTATTCAGTTAATAGGTATTATTTGAGGAATAAAAGAATATTACATTTGTAATAAATTTAATTTGACATATTAATGTTATAATTTAACTAATTCTTAAGAGTAGTAAGAGGAGTGAGTATTTGAATAATCATTAGAAGTAATTGCTAATTTACTATAAAATGGTTTAAGAGACCAGAACTTGCTTTCAGTCATCTAATGAAGAATAATTATTAATTCATTTAATAAAATTTTTTAAGGGAATTCTTTCAATTACAATAGGTATAAAACTATGATTAGCTCCACAAATTTCTGAACATTGTCCAAAAAAAATTCCGGGACGATTTATAAAAAAATTAGTTTGATTTAAACGTCCTGGATTAGCGTCTACTTTTACTCCTAAAGAAGGGATAGTTCAGGAATGAATAACATCTGTAGCTGTTACTAAAATTCGAATTTGATTATTTATAGGAAGAATAATTCGATTATCTACATCTAGTAGGCGAAAATTATTTAAAGAAAGAGAATTTAAGGGAATTATATAGGAGTCAAACTCAATGTTATTAAAATCAGAGTATTCATATCTTCAATATCATTGATGACCTACACATTTTAATGAAATTAAAGGGTTATTTAGTTCATCTAATAAATATAAAAGACGAAGTGAAGGTAAAGCAATAAAAATTAAAGTAATAGCTGGTAAAATTGTTCAAATAAGTTCAATTATTTGATTTTCAAGTAAAAATCGATTAATATAATTATAATATAATAAATTAATTATAATATATCCCACTAAAATAGTAATTATAATTAAAATAATTAAAGTATGATCATGAAAAAAAATAATTTGTTCTATTAATGGGGAATTTCTATTTTGAAAATTTAAATTTGATCAAGTTGCCATTTCTAAAAAAAGGATATCCTTTATAAATGGGGTTTAAATCCATCACATATAGTCTGCCATATTAGAAGTTTCTTAAGATTGGAAGTTCATTATAGGAATGTTCAGCTGGTGGAAAATTTTGGTATCATTCAATTGAAGAAGATATATTTAATGGGAATAAAATAATACGTTGATTGATTATAGATTCTCAAATAATAATTAATATAAATATAATAGACAATAAAGAAATATAAGATCCTAAAGAAGATACTAAATTTCAAGAAAGATAAATATCTGGATAATCAGAATATCGTCGTGGTATTCCAGCTAATCCTAAAAAATGTTGGGGGAAAAAAGTTAAATTAACTCCAATAAATATTGAAAAAAATTGAATTTTTAATAAATATGAATTTAAATTTAAACCAGTAAATAAGGGGTATCAATGAATAAATCCTCCTATAATAGCAAAAACAGCTCCCATAGAAAGAACATAGTGAAAATGAGCAACTACATAATAAGTATCATGAAGAGTAATATCAATTGAAGAATTGGCTAATAATACTCCAGTTAATCCTCCGACAGTAAATAAAAATACAAAACCTAATCTTCATAAAATGGAAGGTCTATAGTTAATTTGAGATCCATGTAAAGTAGCTAATCATCTAAAAATTTTAATTCCTGTTGGAACAGCAATAATTATAGTAGCTGAAGTAAAATAAGCACGAGTATCAATATCTATTCCTACTGTAAATATATGATGAGCTCACACAACAAATCCTAATAATCCAATTGCTATTATAGCATAAATTATACCTAAACAACCGAATGTTTCTTTTTTACCTCTTTCTTGTGAAATAATATGAGAAATTATACCAAATCCTGGTAAAATTAAAATATAAACTTCTGGATGACCAAAAAATCAAAAAAGATGTTGATAAAGAATAGGATCTCCTCCTCCAGCAGGATCGAAAAATGATGTATTAATATTACGATCAGTTAATAATATGGTAATAGCTCCAGCTAATACAGGAAGAGATAGTAATAAAAGAAGAGCAGTAATTCCTACAGCTCAGACAAAAAGAGGTATTTGATCAAAATTTATATTATTAAGACGTATATTAATAATAGTTGTAATGAAATTAACTGCCCCTAAAATTGAGGAAATTCCCGCTAAATGGAGAGAAAAAATAGCTAGATCAACTGAACTTCCACTATGGGCGATATTAGAAGAAAGTGGGGGGTAAACTGTTCATCCTGTGCCTGTTCCAGTTTCTACAATTCTTCTAGAAATTAAAAGTGATAATGAGGGAGGTAATAATCAAAATCTTATATTATTTATTCGTGGGAAAGCTATATCTGGGGCTCCTAGTATCAAAGGAACTAATCAATTTCCAAATCCTCCAATTATAATAGGTATTACTATGAAAAAAATTATAATAAAAGCATGAGCCGTTACAATAGTATTATAAATTTGATCATCTCCAATTAAAGACCCGGGGTTTCCTAATTCTGCTCGAATTAAAAGTCTTAATGAAGTTCCAATTATTCCTGCTCAAATTCCAAAAATAAAATATAATGTACCAATATCTTTATGGTTTGTTGAGTAAAATCATTTTCGCCGATAATAAAATGGCTGAGGGATAAGCGATAAATTGTAAATTTATTAACAAGATAAATTCTTTTTTATTAAGTCTTATATTCAATAATGATATAAAATTGCAAATTTTAAGGGGTAAATTTACTAAGACTTAAAGAAATTTCTTTATAAGTAATTTTGAAGATTAATAGTTTTTTTAACTTAAAGTCTTAAAAAAAAAAAAAAATATTAAAAATTAATCCTATTAAAGAGATAAAATTAAAAAAATTAATATAAATAATAAAATTATTTTTAATAAAAATTTTCAGTCATTTTAATTTTAGATAATTAAAAATAAAGGATGAATAAATAATTCGAATATAAAAAAAAAGTATAATTAATCTTATTATAATAAAAATAAAGGTTAATAAAAAGATTTTATTATTAATTAAAAAATTAATTACAATTCACTTAGGAAGAAATCCAATAAAAGGAGGTAATCCCCCTAAAGAAAGAAAATTAATTAATAAAGAAATTTTAATTATAGGATTAAAATTTATAATAAAAAGTTGATTGATATAATAAATATTTAGTAAATTAAATAAAAAACACATAATTCTTACTAAAAATGAATATATTAATAAATAAAATATTCATAAAGTTTCTCTAATAATTAATGATATTAATAATCATCCTAAATTATTAATAGAAGAGAATGCTATTAATTTTCGTAAGGAAGTTTGAGTTAATCCTCCAATAGCCCCAATAATAGTATTTAATATTATAATTAAAAATAAAAAATTTTTATTAAAATAATAGGAAAGAAGAATTATGGGGGAGATTTTTTGTCATGTTATTAAAATAAAACAATTAAATCATGATAAGCCTTCGATAATATTAGGAAATCAAAAATGGAATGGGGTAGAACCTATTTTTATTAATAAAGTTAAATTAATTATAATTGATAAAAAATAATTAAATTCAAAGTATTTAAATAAAATGATTTTAATTATAATAGAAAATAAAAAATTTAAAGAAGCAATAGATTGAATAAGAAAATATTTTAATGAAGCTTCTGAAGAAAAAAGATTATTAGAGTTAGAAATAATAGGAATAAAAGAAATTAAATTAATTTCTAACCCAATTCAACAACCAAATCAAGAATTAGCAGAAATAGAAATTAAGGTTCTAAAAAATAAAATAAAAAAAAAAAATATTTTATTTGAATTATAATAAAAATAAATAAAATATAGATAATAATAAATATTTCTTTTTAGAATTAAAAATTCTTATTAAATAAATTTATATTTTAGTGTAAGATGCACAATAGTTTTTGAAACTTTAAGATATAGTTTAATTCTATAATATATATATATATATAATAAAGGTAATTTTTTACATAATTTATCCTATCAGAATAATCCTTTATTCAGGCACTTTATTATTTAAAAAAAAGAAGACTTTATATTTGAGGTATGAGCCCAAAAGCTTAATTTAGCTTATTTTTAA